AAATAAAATTCAATGAGGACTTGGTTCATCCGACACGTACACGTCATGGGCATCCCGCCTTTCTATGTTCTATAGACTTGTATGTAACTATTGAGAGTGAAGATATTCTACATAATGTGAATATTCCACCCAAAAGTTTGCTTTTAGTTCAAAACGATCAATATGTAGAATCAGAACAAGTAATTGCTGAGATTCGCGCAGGAATATCCACTTTGAATTTTAAAGAGAAGGTTCGAAAACATATTTATTCTGATTCAGACGGAGAAATGCACTGGAGTACCGATGTCTATCATGCACCCGAATTTACATATGGTAATGTTCATCTATTACCAAAAACAAGTCATTTATGGATATTATTAGGAGGGCCGTGCAGGTCCAGTCTAGTCTACCTTTCGATCCACAAGGATCAGGATCAAATGAATGCGCATTCTCTTTCTGGCAAGCGAAGATATACTTCTAACCTCTCAGTAACCAATGATCAGGCGAGGCAGAAATTGTTTAGTTCGGATTTTTATGGTCAAAAAGAAGATAGGATTCCTGATTATTCAGACCTTAATCGAATCATATGTACTGGTCAGTATAATCTCGTATATTCGCCTATTCTTCACGGGAATTCTGATTTATTGTCAAAAAGGCGAAGAAATAAATTCATCATTCCACTACACTCGATTCAAGAACTCGAGAATGAACTAATGCCCTGTTCAGGTATCTCGATTGAAATCCCCGTAAATGGTATTTTCCGTCGAAATAGTATTCTTGCTTATTTCGATGATCCTCGATACAGAAGAAAGAGTTCGGGCATTATTAAATATGGGACTATAGAAACGCATTCAGTCATCAAAAAAGAGGATTTGATTGAGTATCGAGGAGTCAAGGAATTTAGGCCAAAATACCAAATGAAAGTAGATCGATTTTTTTTCATTCCTGAAGAGGTGCATATCTTGCCCGGATCTTCTTCCATAATGGTACGGAACAATAGTATCGTTGGGGTCGATACACAAATCACCTTAAATCTAAGAAGCCGCGTCGGTGGGTTGGTCCGGGTGGAGAGAAAAAAAAAACGAATTGAACTGAAAATCTTTTCTGGAGATATCCATTTTCCTGGAGAGACGGATAAGATATCCAGACATACCGGCGTTTTGATACCACCAGGAACAGGAAAAAGAAATTCCAAGGAATACAAAAAAGTTAAAAATTGGATCTATGTCCAACGAATTACACCTAGTAAGAAAAGGTTTTTTGTTTTAGTTCGACCTGTCGTCACATATGAAATAACGGACGGTATAAATTTAGGAACCCTTTTTCCACCGGATCCATTGCAGGAAAGGGATAATGTGCAACTTCGAATTGTCAATTATATCCTTTATGGAAATGGCAAACCGATTCGAGGAATTTCTGACACAAGTATTCAATTAGTTCGGACTTGTTTAGTATTGAATTGGAACCAAGACAAAAAAAGTTCTTCTTGCGAAGAAGCCCGTGCTTCTTTTGTTGAAATAAGGACAAATGGTTTGATTCGACATTTCCTAAGAATCAACTTAGTGAAATCCCCTATTTCGTATATCGGAAAAAGGAATGATCCGTCGGGGTCAGGATTGCTCTCTGATAATGGATCAGATTGTACCAATATCAACCCCTTTTCTGCCATTTATTCCTATTCCAAGGCAAAAATTCAACAATCTCTTAACCAACCTCAAGGAACTATTCATACGTTGTTGAATAGAAATAAGGAATGTCAGTCGTTGATAATTTTGTCAGCAGCCAATTGTTCTCGAATGGAGCCATTCAAAGATGTAAAATATCACAGTGTGATAAAAGAATCAATTAAAAAAGATCCCCTAATTCCAATTAGGAATTCATTGGGCCCTTTAGGAACATGCCTTCCAATTGAGAATTTTTATTCATCTTACCATTTAATAACTCATAATCAGATCTTAGTAACTAAATATTTGCAACTTGACAATTTAAAACAGACTTTTCAAGTGATTAAATTAAAATATTATTTAATGGATGAAAATGGAAAAATTTTTAATCCCGATCCATGCCGTAACATTATTTTAAATCCAGTCAATTTGAATTGGTCTTTTCTCCATCACAATTATTGTGCAGAGACATCTAAAATAATTAGTCTTGGACAGTTTATTTGTGAAAATGTATGTATAGCCAAAAATGGACCGCCCCTCAAATCGGGTCAAGTTATACTTGTTCAAGTTGACTCGATAGTGATACGATCAGCTAAGCCTTATTTGGCCACCCCCGGAGCAACTGTTCATGGCCATTATGGGGAAACCCTTTACGAAGGAGATACATTAGTTACATTTATATATGAAAAATCGAGATCTGGTGATATAACACAGGGTCTTCCAAAAGTAGAACAGGTCTTAGAAGTGCGTTCGATTGATTCAATATCCATGAATCTAGAAAAGAGGGTTGAGAGTTGGAACAAATGTATACCAAGAATTCTTGGAATTCCTTGGGGATTCTTGATTGGTGCTGAGCT